GAAAGCCATTTGCACCAGGTTTATAAAGACTGGTTCGAAAGGACCAGGCGCACTGCGCTTTCCCTTGCCCAGATGTTCGCCTTTCTAAGCTAAGTCAAGTAATGGTGACCCGCCTAAGACTGGAGCCTCGTAACATGTTGGCGAAAAGCTTCGAACTGAGGGTTCGATCAGCATCAACTAGTTAATGCTCGTTGAGACCTCTTCTCTTTTCCGCACCAATCTTAATTGACTACTACATCTTTATTTGGGTGTATAGCTCAGTTGGTAGAGCATTGGGCTTTTAACCTAATGGTCGCAGGTTCAAGTCCTGCTATACCCAAACCTACCTTACCACTATACTATATAGTAAAGATGCGTAGTAGCGTTCTAAGATCACTGAGGGGAAGGTTGGTCATAGTCATAAATTTGGAGAGTACACGGAAACTAAGACTTTCGAGAACAAATATTGGACCGGGAAGAAAAAAGGGACAGAAATCCATAAAGTAACAAAATATGGCACGAAAAGGAAATCCGATTTCGGTAAGACTTGGAAAAAATCGTAGTTCAGATTCAAGTCGGTTCAGTGAGGGCGACCGCGAAAGTCACCGAATGGGTAAGTCTTTTCCTTCAGTTTATCCTATATTTTCAAATAAGCGTGGGAGGACGTTGCAGATGTCCGGGACGGACACGACTTCTTCTAACGCTAGAAGACCACTGGAAAACACCCGGAACCAGAGCATGTCGTGAAAGAAGCACACTGGATGGGCGTGCTTCGACCGTGTCTCCGGGGCACAGTTGAATGTAGATATCATTAACGCGAGGTGTAGGATACCAGGCCGAGAAACCCGGGCAACCTAACCCCCCCTATGCGCCGATCGCTAGCGCATCCAGGTCCCCGGCGCCCAGCTCTGCGGGGGAGGCCTAGTCTGATCTGAGAAGTGCTAATTCGGTTCGGATAGACTTCAAAAAAGAACGCCGCCGCCCAATAAGAAAAATAAAACAAGTGCTAAGTTTCAGATAGTGAATAAACCGAAACGAAAGAAGAGAGGTTTCTCGCTCGGCGCCTAAAGCGCACTATGCTCCGTTTTAACAAATGAGAGTTTTCGGTGGAACCGGTGAACCACGCGAGCTGGTTAGATGTGTGGGACAGAGGGCTCGTAGTACCTGTTAGCGCAGCTATGCAGTGGAAGGGAAGGAGCCTAAATCGACCCCTTCCTTCTTTTTTTTCTTTGAAAAAAAGCAGTACAAAGAGATTAGACTCTCGGATGAGACTAAGCAGCCACCGACCGTTCCGACGGCACCCCTGACCGATTTTGATTAAGACCGAAAACCTATCTAAAATGAAGCCTAGTTTAAGCTGTCAAACAAATGATAGAATTGAAATTATAGAAAATATCCCGGGAAGAAATATAGATAGAATTTTGGGGAAGATTCGTAGAAAAGGATAAGTTGTTTCGCTAAGGCTGCAATCTTTCTAAAGAAACAAGCGAGAAACTTGACTTTGAGAAAAAAAGGTGCTTGTTGCCGGTAAGTAAGCTTGTTTTATATCAATAAAGGCGAAAGGTTTTTGAATATTATAAAGACGCGTTAGCACTTTCGTTTTGAATAAGTTTAGGCTTAACTAATAAGATAGAAAGGGCTTGTTTGTTAATCAGGGTGCGCTGGTTTGGAACCCTATACAAAACAAAGGGCGTTTCCTTTCAAATGACAACTGCCTCTTCCTGTTGCGAGGGCCTTGCACGAAACCAAACCGCCCCCCGCCCCAATCAAGTACCAGTTGCTTCGCAGCGCGGGTAGCCTACTTAGGTTAGGAGGGCATTGCCCCTCAGTTCTTACTAACCTCCGGTGTGTAATCAACATGTTGCTAGCTTCAACTCGGTTGAATAAGAATCATTTATTCTCTCTCCTGTCCATTTCTTATTCATTCAGGGCGCTCGGCCGGTGCTCCTTTCTCAAACCAAAACGACTCTGAACGTTAGGGAAGATAAGACCACCTGAGCGAACCGATCAAAGGGACTTGACTTATCCGAACCGAACGATAGCAGCTTAAAGCTAAGCCTCTCACGAGCAACGTCGCTGCGCGGGGAGGAGCATCTCAAAGTATGGGGCAAAGGATCAAGCGCTTTGACTTTGTCTCCCGGGATCCACCACAGGTTGGGTTTGAGAGCCGTGTGATGGGTGACTATCCAGCACGGTTCGGAGAGCACTTTTAGTCTTTGTTGGTGAATGGAAGCCCCCCTATCAAGCAAAAAAGAAGCGGCTCTTTCTACGGCGGGGTCACTATTGACTCTATTTATTATTATGGTAAATTTGTGTATCAAGATGTAAATCTGAGATCTTATTTCGGTTCGATACGTCCACCTACGAGACTAACCTTCGGCTTTCGTCTAGGTAGGTGTATTATTCTACATTTTCCTAAAAGAACATTCATTCATTTCTTTCTTCCCCGCCGACCACGACGACTGAAACGACGTGAAAAAACTAGACCCGGAAAGGAGAAGGGCCGGTGGTGGACGACATTCGGGAAAGCCGGGCCTATCGGGTTTATTCATTCAAGCGACGATACAGAAGAAGAACGAAACGAAATCCGGGGTTGGCCGAAAAAAAAACAACGCTATGGATACCATGACCGATCACCATCGATAAAGAAGAATCTTTCTAAATCACTTCGGATCAGTGGGGCCTTCAAGCATCCGAAATACGCCGGGGTTGTAAATGACATAGCGTTCCTGATAGAAAATGACGACTCCTTCAGAAAAACGAAGTTATTCAAGTTCTTTTTCCCAAAGAAGTCCCGCTCCAACGGCCCGACGAGTTATCTACGGACCCTCCCTGCAGTGCGCCCCTCCTTGAATTTTTTGGTCATGCAATACTTTTTTAATACAAAGAACCGAATGAATTTCGACCCCGTCGTAGTTCTCAATCATTTCGTGGCACCGGGCGCGGCTGAACCATCTACGATGGGGAGAGCGAATGCACAGGGAAGAAGCTTACAGAAGAGAATACGTTCTCGTATCGCTTTTTTTGTAGAAAGCTCGACCAGCGAGAAAAAGTGTTTGGCCGAAGCCAAAAATAGGTTGACCCACTTCATTCGCTTGGCGAATGATCTTCGCTTCGCGGGAACAACTAAAACCACCATCTCGCTCTTTCCATTCTTCGGTGCTACCTTTTTCTTTCTAAGAGATGGGGTTGGGGTGTATAATAACCTTGATGCCCGGGAACAACTCCTCAATCAATTAAGGGTCAAATGTTGGAACCTCATGGGTAAGGATAAGGTAATGGAATTGATAGAGAAATTCAAAAACCTAGGTGGGATAGAAGAATTGATAAAGGTAATAGATATGATGATAGAGATCATACTGAGAAAGAGAGGAATTCCGTACAGGTACAACTATTATTTTTACGAAGTAAAAAAAATGCGATCTTTCTTGTCTAATAGAACAAACACTAAGACTTTAATTGAGTCAGTCAAAATAAAATCTATTTATCAAAGCGCTTCTCCGATTGCTCAAGACATCTCTTTTCAACTGAAGAACAAAAGAAGATCCTTTCATTCCATTTTTGCTAAAATAGTGAAGGAGATTCCAAAAAGGGTGGAGGGAATCCGTATATGTTTTTCCGGTCGATTAAAAGACGCAGCAGAAAAAGCTCAAACTAAATGCTATAAGCATAGAAAAACTTCTCGTAATGTATTTAACCAGAAAATCGATTATGCTCCTGCGGAAGTATCTACTCGTTATGGAATCTCAGGTGTCAAAGTGTGGATTTCATATAGTCAAAAAAAAGGGGGACGTGCTATATCCGAAACGTACGAAATATAGTAAATATCGTAAAGGCAGATGTAGTAGGGGTTGCAAACCGGATGGTACAAAACTGGGTTTTGGAAGATATGGCACTAAGAGTTGTAAAGCTGGTCGTCTTTCATATCGAGCCATTGAAGCAGCGCGTCGGGCTATAATCGGACACTTCCATCGTGCTATGAGCGGACAATTCCGAAGAAATGGTAAGATATGGGTAAGAGTTTTCGCGGATCTCCCTATTACCGGTAAACCCACCGAAGTCAGAATGGGAAGAGGAAAAGGAAATCCTACAGGTTGGATTGCTCGTGTGTCCACGGGACAAATCCCATTTGAAATGGATGGTGTGAGTTTGGCAAATGCTCGACAAGCCGCTACATTAGCGGCTCATAAACCATGTTCGTCAACCAAGTTTGTTCAGTGGTCCTAACGTAATTGGTTAATGGGGAGAAAGCGGGCCGAGATTCTTATGTCAAAAGGACCAAGGATGATCGGAAAGGAGGAGTAGGAGGAGTCAGACGGAATCAAATGATTACGAGATAGACAATGAGAACAGGGAGAGCAAGAGCACTTAGACAATTAACTTTGAGTACAGGAAAGTCTGCTGGTAGGAATTCCTATCGCAAAGCAGCGCGTCGGGCTATAATCGGACACTTCCATCGTGCTATGAGCGGACAATTCGGAAGAAATGGTAAGATATGGGTAAGCCTTTTTTCAAATCCATTAGTGCTGCTATATTTGGTTTTCCTTTTCGTGGCCCCGAAATTGGGGCGGCTCTTTTTGTATCTGCACATTTTGAAGGCCGTTTTACTTATAGGGCTAGGGCTTTATGCCGACCCCTCCTTATTTGTAATTCCTAATCTCGACCTGGCCCCCGATACACAAGAAATTACTCTCAATGAGCTTCCCTCCGCAGCCGAACAAATAGAGAGTTCCGACTCTGTACGAGCGCGTAATCTCCAACTCGCGGAGGGTTCGGAACGGGTCCAGCGTTTGGAGCTGGACCTCGAAAACGAAGGGGATCCAGGCCGGCGTCGGGAATTAACCGCGCGCCTGGATCAGGAGATTAGAAGGCTTGAGGACCTCATCGATCTCAGTCAAAGAGCTGATTCCATTCGGGATCGGCAAATTGCCGAGTGGAGGAGAAGGTTCGATGCCGAATTGGCAAGGGTAGGGGAGGAAAGCGCCCGCCGGAGGTTCATGGGTTGGTGTCTCCGTGTACTCATATATGCACAGGAGGACCAACCCCCAAGTAACTAACTAAATGTTACTCTTCTTTCTTTTCATAGATTTAAGTCTGTTTGTGCATCTTTCTTTCTCCCATGCTTTCCGTCGGTCAAACCAACGATT